AAAACCGAACATGAAACTTTTATTTCATTCGGCTCCTTTATGGAAGATGTATAAATTCCAAAACGTGACTGAAAAAATTTGTCCCATAACATCTATGTCAGCTTTTCTGTCTGAATGCATTCAAAACAACTTGCTTTCTAGATGATCCCTCTAGAAAGGGAAGAGGATTATAACAATCTTTCTAGTTACTTCGTTCTCTATTTCTATTTGAGAGAATCCTAAGGAAAAGCATTTTATTTCTACCGAGCTAAAACAATATAAAATAGAATATGAATATGTTGATGTCTCTAGTAAACCAAAGCCATCATTTAATAGCTATTTTGTTTCAATCTCTCTTTTATAAATCCAAAATTGAAGATTTAGTTACGATTAGAAAAAAATGCACCTTTCTATCTTCATCCATAGATTCCTTACTTATACTCATTCAACTGGAAGTATTGATCCAATTTTTCAAAAATTATGTTTCGTAATTTCATAATCCGATCTTTCAACTCATAATGGACTCTTGGATAAAAATCACGAGAATGTATATTTTTCCTCGAATCTGTCGTTGAGAGGTAAAGGATTTAATCCTTTTAAGAAATACAGTTTTTCATCGGAATAGGAATCAAACCGAAGGACCCCTTAACTATAATAAGGGGTGAATAGAACGAATCACACTTTTACCACTAAACTATACCCGCTATAATGCGATTATTGTATATAAATAGACCTTTTGTCGAACAAAGCAAAAAAGCATAATCAAGAAATAATCATGAGAATTAGGTGTTTCGTCAGGGAACTTAACGAGATTAAGAGGGGCTCATTTAAATAACAAGTTCGATCTTGTCTGTTGATGGAGGAGTTTTGGCAAATAAATACGGCTCAACAAAATCACTTAAGTTATAACATAAAAAAAGAATCCATAGCCATAAGTTCGGTTTTTATTCGAATCTAGTATTATATTAAAATGAAAGTAAAGAATAAAATAATAAGATAAGAAATAATACTTTGATTCCAGAATGGAAATAAAACAGCCCTTACTTTTGGGTGTTGTTGCTTCAATAACAAGAATTTTTGTTTCAAATCATTTTATCTATGATTATGATTCATTGAAACAAAACAAAAAGGCCCGGCTAGGTACTGACCCGGCCAGGCCGTGAGAAGAAAAACGGCCCTTTCGGACGAAATCAAAGAAGGATTCTTTCTTTTTATATTGGAAATATTTCTTTTTCTTTCGAGTCCTTATTTGATATTGCTGATAAAAGTTTTATATATCTATATAATAAAGAGGGAAGATCTAAAGAAATACCTTTTTTTAATCCTTACTTTATGTGTAATGTAATATAGCTTTTTCAATTGGGAGAGATGGCTGAGTGGACTAAAGCGTCGGATTGCTAATCCGTTGTACGAATTATTCGTACCGAGGGTTCGAATCCCTCTCTTTCCGCTTCTGTTGATGACTTGATTTGATATTTTATTTATCTTTCGCATTTATCAAACTCTTGTGATTTTTTCCTAGTTAAAGGTGTGGAATAGATAAAATCCTAAGAAAATTTCAAAATCAAACAAGGAAACCCTTTTTCTATTTTTTTTAGTCTTCACGTCCAGGATTACGTCCTGGATCGTTTGATAGGAATCCGAAGATGAAGAGAGAAACAAAGAATATCACTACTGTGTAAACGAAGAGTTTGAGAGTAAGCATTACACAATCTCCAAGATCATTTTTTGGGAAAAAGAGAATAGATTCTCCGTTTTTATTTTATACCACATCTTCTATTTTGACACCAAGATAATGAAAATGAAGTGGTTTCTAGAAATAAAAAAAAAATTCAGAAATGCATTTGTATTTGTAATATAAAGTCTTTCATTACCAAAATTTTCTTATATAATTGTGGGGGAAACCATATAGGGTCTTGCGCTAGAAAAGAGTCAGAACGAGCTGATCCAGATTTCTCGTGGATAGCCACGAATTTTCATATTTGACTCGAGGATTCATACCGCAAGACTTATCTGATTTTATTAATTGTTAGCTTTTTTTTGAGAAAAATCATGAATTTTTCTAGGACAGTATTATAGTAACGATCTCATCGAAAACTTACAGCAGCTTGCCAAACAAAGGCTAAGAGAAAAAAGAACAGGGGTATGACTGGCATAACATCTACAATTGGATTTAAAAAGGCGTAGGCCTCGGGTAATTTAGCGAAGAAAAAACTACTCGAATAAGGGGCGGAGTTAAGACAGATACTGATCAAACTAAGAATATTAAGCATAACAAGGGTTTTGTTCTTGGAGATAATTGCATTTTGATTGAGTTATTGATATAAGGGAAAAATGAAAAAAGTAAAGTAGACAAAAAAATACTTTTTTATTCTTTAAACCCACCCAACCAAAAATCTTTCAATTCTCAAAAGAGAATAAAAGAAATCAAATCATACTTTCATACAATATACTATCTTAATGAAATTATATGTAATGATCAATAAATTTAATTTCCTTCTATAATTTATACACATCTCAAAATCCTATTAAAAATCGAATCTATTCGATTGATATTTGGACTAGAATTGACGAACAACCAAGACCAATATTAGTGTTTATTAATGCAGAATAGAAGTTGAAATGGGGCGTAGCCAAGTGGTAAGGCAACGGGTTTTGGTCCCGCTATTCGGAGGTTCGAATCCTTCCGTCCCAGAGTATACGCATTCTAATTAGAAATTATATCGAAATGCAGATTGCTTTTTTGAATAATCTTCTGTTTATGAGTGTAATATTGGATAGAGTATTCTTTTTTCTCATTTTGTAATTCTGAATCATATCTTTTTACAAATGGAATCCGGAAGGGCTTTTCCGCATATGATTATACCCCTCCCTCACTTCATATTCAAGTAAGTTAATTACTTAGAAAATAGAAAAACCATAATAGATCTATTTGAATTTTCAATGATGTATTCTAAATCAAAATACGAAAGAAAACCCTCCATATTCCAAAATTTCCCTTTTCTATTTCCTAAATTAGCCCAATTATTAATTCAGGGGTTTCTTTATACTAATTGAATTAAAATTCAATCAAATGGTATTAAGTTAGGATGAAATAAAAAAATAGGAACAGCGACATAAGTAATCTGAAGCTCTTTGTCTTTATGCCGAGACTACCTCGCCTAGCATCCCGTAAAGGAGGATTCTTTTTTGATTTATTATAGAATTGGGGGAGTAGATAAGTAATGGAGGGTATAAATTCTATTATCCGTATCTATTCGAATCTCAGATCAAGTAAATTACATATGTAACAAATGTAGTTTACTTGAACCCCCTCTTTTTTAAGCATTCCGTCTTTGGCTATAATATGATGAGAAAAATGGTCAATCTCTGTAACAAACGAAGTAGGGGGGGGGATTTATACATGTTTCTAGTCACTTTATTTTATGGAAAAATCGTCGAATCATAAATAAAATACGTAGACTAAATGCTTATCTTATCCTTTGAATAGGATTTATCAATTGAAAGAATAAGGACCTAAATCTTCTCTTTCTTACATACCATACCCGTTTTTTTATCTACTCTACAAAAAAAGAAACGGGATTTATTTCGAATATGATGATCAAATGCGATATTTACTGTAAAATATTATTCAAATAATGATGGCGACGTAAGAATTTTTTTTTTCAATTCCATATTTTTAATGATTTCTTATTTATAAGTTTTCGGTACTTGACGAAGTGTGAGGTTGGTGAATCTATCCTGTTGGGTGAGTCACTCAAAGATTCAGATTCAAAAAGAGTCCATTTTCCCGTGTTATTCAAAAAAGTTGTGGATTCATATACTAAAAAAATATGAGATTTTAGTTCAATTCTTGTTGATACTTCTTCAAAAAAAGAAAAATACATCTATAATATGAATTATAAATTACTATGTATTGACTGAACCAATGACTATTCATGATTCTATAATTGAATCAATTACATACTGATTCCAAATTCGAGGAATGTTATGGTAAAACTTCGTTTGAAACGATGTGGTAGAAAGCAACGTGCGACTTGAAGGACATAATTGGCTGTGGATTCTTTCATCCACCATTTTATAGAGTAATAAAGGTGCTCTCGATTCGACATCCTTTGTTCTGTTTTTCTGTTTCACCCCCTATTTGTTGGGTTGTAATATAAATAGTACATCATGGAGCTCGAATAAAAATTATTGATTAATTTATCAGGGGCAAGGATCTAGGGTTAGTGCCAATCAATAAGTTGGAACAACTTCGTAAAGTATATCTTCAATATAGAAATCAAAAGACTCCAATTCATAACGTAAAGTTTGTTTTGTTGGAGTTGGTTAAAGTAAAATTCTTTTGATCAAAAGTGTAGCGCACAGGAATTAATCGCTCTATTCTATGATTCTTTCATAGAAAAAAAGAAATCACAAAAAAGGTATGTTGCTACCATTTTGAAACGATTAAGGATTCCCGAAGTAATGTCTAAACCCAATGATTCAAAGTGAAGATAAAGAAAGGATCCTGGAACAAGGAAATACCCTTTGGAATTGTCTCAACAATTAGATCAGAATGAAAAATCAACAATCAAAATAGATTCTAAACGAGACAAAAAAGGAGTTCGAGACCACTCAATAAATGAAATGCCCGAGGATTTTCTTTGAGCTATTTGAGAGTTATCCAACTTGAGTTATGAGTACGAATGATTTTTCTTTTTTCCCAAAAAACTGAAATAAAAGTCTAATTGATTTGATGATTTTATGTTCTATATAGACATAAATCATTTTTCTCGAGCCGTACGAAGAGAAAACTTCTTATACGTTTCTAGGGGGGGTTGTTCATCTACATCTATCCCGATGAGCCACCTATCAAATCGTTGCAATTGATGTTAGATCCCGAAGAGAGGGAAGAGATCTTCGTAAAATGGGTTTTTATGATCCGATAAAGAATCAAACTTATTTAAATGTTCCTGCTATTCTATATTTCCTTGAAAAGGGTGCTCAACCTACAGGAACTGTTCATGATATTTTAAAGAAAGCGGGGGTTTTACATAATTTTGCCTTAATTAAACGAAATACAATTAATGAACAATAAAAAAAAGAGTGTGGGGATGTCTTGTATATAGCTTTATATAATTTTTTTTCTCTACCCCCCCCTCTTGTTTATTCATACCTCTTAATTTTATTATTATAAGATTATAGATATAAAATCCCGCGTTCTAGAATAGAACGGCAAAAATTTATTTTATCTTATTGATTTTTTGATATAAATCGAAAAAAATCAAGTGAATGGGAATAAATGACAAAATTGGATTTAAAAATAGAAAATTCGGGTAGTATTTTCGAGTGGTTTTTGTTAGAACCCTATTTTCTATTACTATTAACAAATAATAAGCAAGGGATCAAGCTTGTTTATTCAGCTTATATTGATTGATTTTGAGAAATATTGAATAAACTCGAGATTTTTTCCTCTTTTCCTTATTTTATTCCCTCATCTATACTCCTGTTGTTTTTGTATCTATGTAGTGCCAATTCAACACAAGTCCCTTTAAATTATATAATATATATTTCATTATTTCTTTCTATTTTCTCCATTGTATTCTTTTCTAAACATTTATATTGACAACACCGTATCGAACAAATATAATTTGATCGTGTATAAATGAATTTATTTACCTCTACCCTGCGGGTTTGGTTTTTTGTTTCTTGTTAGTTCAATGTTTTGGTTGTGTCATGTAATTCAATCCCTCTATTTATTTGGATTTCGACTGTATCTACACAACTCAAGTTTTTTTTTTCATTTTTATTCGGGTTGCTAACTCAATGGTAGAGTACTCGGCTTTTAAGTGCGACTAGGATCTTTTACACATTTGGATGAAGTAATGTATTCGTCCATACCATCGGTAGAGTTTGAAAGACCGCGACTGATCCTGGAAAGAGAATGGGTGGAAAAAATAGCATGTCGTATCAATGGAGAATTCTGAGAATACGGGATCGGCACAAAGCTTTTGGAGCGGAACAAAACGAATTCGAAATTGGGTTGAGTGAATAAATGGATAGAGCCCTGCGGTTCCAATTATAGGGAAATAAGAAGAAACGAGCTTCTGTTCTTAATTTGAATGATTACCCGATCTAATTAGATGTTAAAAATAGATTAGTGCCTAATGCGGGAAAGGTTTCTCCCATGAGTAGATTATCTCTTTTTTTTTAATGAATCCTAACTATTAGCTATTCTCCACTACGGGTTGGAGATAAATGTGTAGAAGAAACAGTATATTGATAAAGAAAGATCTTTTTTTTTTTCTTTTTTCAAAATCAAAAGAGCGATTGGGTTTCAAAAATAAAGGATTTCTAAGCCTCTTGTTATCCTATAATGAATACAAACCTATTTTAGTATATGGAAAGAAGAGGATAAGGATTCTGTTCATGAGTTTACCTGTTTCCGAGGTATTTATTCATTTTTCTTACTCGAATACCTTGTTTTGACTGTCTCGCACTATGTATCATTTGATGACCCGAGAAATCCCTGATTTTTGGTTCAAATCGTATTGCAAATGGAGAAATCTCAAGGATATTTAGAACTAGATAAATCTTGGCGACATGATTTCCTATATCCACTTATTTTTCAAGAGTATATTTATGCACTTGCTCATGAGCAGGGTTTAAATAGGTCAATTTTGTTAGAAAATACGGATCATGACAATAAATATAGTTCACTAATTGTGAAACGTTTAATTACTCTAATACATCAACAGAATCATTTTCTTATTTTCGATAATGATTCGAATCAAAATCCGTTTTGGAAGCACAACAACAATTTGTATTCTCAAACGATATCAGAAGGGTTTGTAATCATAGTGGAAATTCCATTTTCCCCACGATTCGTAGATTCCCTAGAAGAGAAAAAAAAAATATTAAAATCTAATAATTTACGATCAATTCATTCAATATTTCCGTTTTTAGAGGACAAATTTTTACATTTAAATTTTGTAGCAAATATACTAATACCCTACCCTATCCATCTGGAAATCGTGGTTCAAAGCCTTCGCTATCGGGTAAAAGATGCCTCTTCTTTGCATTTATTACGATTCTTTCTCTTTACTCTAAACAAATCCATTTCTAGTTTTTCAAAAAGGAATCAACGATTCTTCTTGTTCCTATATAATTCTCATGTATATGAATATGAATCCACCTTCCTTTTTCTCCGTAACAAAACCTCTCATTTACGATCAACGTCTTCTGGGGCCTTTCTTGAGCGAATATTTTTCTATGGAAAAATAAAGCATCTTATAGAAGTTTTTGCTAATGATTTTCAGGCCATCCTATGGTTGTTCAAGGATTCTTTCATGCATTATGTTAGGTATCAGGGAAAGTCAATTCTGGCTTCAAAAAGGACGTCTCTTCGGATGAATAAATGGAAATATTACCTTGTCAATTTCTGGCAATGTCAGTTTTATGTGTGGTCTCAACCCGGAAGGGTCTCTATAAACCAATTATCTAATCATTCACTCGATTTTCTAGGCTATCTTTCGAGTG